AGATCCTCTGTTTTCGCTTATCTAATAAATCATTTAATGAAAGTAGATTATCTTTCCATTCATTTAACAAGAAGAATATCTCTTCCCGAACCAAACATGAATCTTTCGATTCATTTGGCTCTCACGCTCAATTTTTTCTTTTATCTTTTCTTTGATTGATGGGCATTCCCATATCTTTGAATGGAATGAGCCTATCCTCTCTTTTCTGTTCGTATTCAAAGCTATCAAAACTGATCTAACATCATAATCTTAGGAGGACTCTTCAGACCAGACAAAAAATAAAAAATTGTCAGCAAAGTTGTTTCTTTATTTGTTCTTTATTTAGAACTTCTTTCTTTCAAAAAAAAAAAAAAGAAAATATTTGAAAGAAAAAAGAATTCTATTATACTATTAGAATAGAAATAGAATTGAATAGAATTATGAACTTCATTACTTCATTCTCATTATTATTAGAATGGGATTTCGATTTTCTTCATCCAAAAAATTCTCTTTTTTATACAAATACATTTTATATAAATACAATACATAGGTCGTCGATTCGGCAGTGGAGAGGGGAAGATACCCATTTTTCCAGTTAATGGTTCAAATAATTTTATCCATATGAGTGTTCTACATCGAATAAATTCCCAATTATTCCTTTCTTATTTTTATCATTTTTAAACCTTTTTGGTACTAACGTAGCGGTAGAAAGAGTACCATACTATGCTGTGCCTGGACTTCAAACAATTGATCTTTAACCATGTAAAAGACCTCAACATTATTGGTTGATAGAGAAGAGAATCAAAGTTCATTTACCAATTAGTCACGAAATGCTATGGTTCTTACATATGATTTCTGAATGAAATCCAATTCAGAAGTAATTCGTCGAGATTGTGCACCCTTTGTTCCTAGTTCTGCTATAAAAAAGAATACATAAATAGAAAGAAAGTGCAGTCGGTGAAATCCAACCTATTCTTGAAATAAACAACTCGCACACACTCCCTTTCCAAAAAAAATCAATACACCCAGCACTACGCTTAGATTTATTGGATTTGTTGCTAAAATATCGGTATTCAACTCGAAACTCCCAGCGGATGACCAGTGCCCCACGGAAACAAAAGAATCAATTAGATTTTTCATATGCTCTCCTTTTATAGATAGGACTAACAAAGAACAGAGTTCTTTTTGTATCACTCCGCTTATTATTCTTAATGGAATTTGAGAATTCTCAAATTTCTTAGTTATGGTTATGTTTTTCTTCTAAGATGAAATGAAACATTAAACAAAAGGATTTGCAAATAAAAGAGCTAATGCCACGACCAGTCCATAAATTGTTAAAGCTTCCATAAAAGCCAGACTAAGCAATAAAGTACCTCGTATTTTACCCTCTGCTTCTGGTTGTCTCGCAATACCTTCTACGGCTTGGCCCGCAGCAGTACCTTGACCAACCCCAGGTCCGATAGAAGCAAGCCCTACAGCCAATCCAGCAGCAATAACGGAAGCAGCAGAAATAAGTGGATTCATGGTAAGCTCCTCGCACCAAAAAAAGAAATGGTTAATGATACAACCAACCAAGAAATTAGTACTTAATCTACTTCTTTTTCCACTTCTACTTTTACTATTTACTTTACTACACTTATTTTTTCTTTTTTTATCTTTATCACTAAAATCTATCGGGTCGAAGTAGCTAAAAGCTCCAAATGGAATTCATAATATTACTGAATTGTCAGAACTACTTCGATATACCGTTTTTCCTTTCTACCTTATGTAATAAATATGTATACGGTTTTAGTCATTGTGTTTCCTTGTTTATAAGATATTCTATTCTTTCTCTTTCATTCAATTCACAATAACAGACAAAATAGAAAAAGGACTGATATGGGAATCCATCTAAATGCAGTGGACTAGAGATAGGGGTAATTGCTATTTAACTAGTAAATAACATATACTTTTCTTCTTTCATAACGTAAATCACCTGCACTTTTTCTTCTATGAAATCGTATTCTGGAACCATTCTTCGAAACATACACAAGGATTGATACTCATAGACATTACATATACATATACATATATGTAGTAGGATCCCCAACCCTTCTTTCTATTCCAATTTCTGCAATATCATCTATCTTTCTTCATATATACATACATGTAGCTATTTGAATTTTCTTATCCAACCCAGTAGTGGATTATATTGAACTCCCGCACCGCATTGCTTGAATTGGGATAAGCTTCAAAAAAGACTATTTCGAAAGTTAGTCAATGATGACCCTCCATGGATTCACCTATATAAGCCGCAGCCAAAGTTGCAAAAATAAGAGCTTGAATACCACTTGTAAATAATCCAAGAAACATGACAGGTATAGGAACTACTGAAGGCACTAAAGAAACAAGAACAACAACCACTAATTCATCAGCCAATATATTCCCGAAAAGTCGAAAACTAAGAGATAAAGGTTTTGTGAAATCTTCTAGAATATTAATTGGTAAAAGTATTGGAGTTGGTTGAATGTATTTCCCGAAATATCCCAATCCTTTTTTGCTAAGACCCGCATAGAAATATGCCACTGACGTAGGTAAAGCTAAAGCAACAGTAGTATTTATATCATTCGTGGGCGCAGCTAACTCTCCTTGAGGTAACTTTATGATTTTCCAAGGTAAAAGAGCACCTGACCAGTTAGAAACAAAAATAAATAGGAACATCGTTCCTATAAATGGAACCCAAGGACCATACCCCTCTCCAATCTGAGTTTTGCTCAAGTCTTGAATAAATTCAAGGACATATTCGAAGAAATTCTGACCGTCGGTCGGAATGGTTTGTGGATTCCGAACAGCTATGATGACTGAACCTAATAAGATAGCAATTACAACCCAAGAAGTGATAAGTACTTGGGCATGAATTTGTAAACCTCCTATTTGCCAATATAAATGTTGGCCTACTTCTACACCTGATATATCGTATAACCCTTTGAGTGTTTGAATGGAACATGGTATAACATTCATATTGTCCTCTAACAGATTCAAAAAAGTAATTATTTTGATTCAACCATCTCTTTCTCAATTCATCTATGTTCATTCATGAATTTAAGTCATGAATCGTATATTTCGGAAATCACATAAAAAGAAATACCAATCATTTTATGTTTTAAATCTTAAATATTATTCAATATTCAAAACATAGTTCAAACTCCAAAAGATGCAAACCAAAATAGTAACAATCAAAGAGAGTTCACCAAAAACAAACTAATCTTCTTCTTTCTTCTTCTTAATGATAAGATTAATGATAAGATAATCAACCATTTTTTAGGTAACTAGAACGGCCCTCACAAATTGCAGATACTAATTTGGTAAGAATCAATCGGATCGAAGCTATAGCATCATCGTTGGCCGGAATAGAAATATCTGCAAGATCTGGGTCACAATTTGTATCGATTAAACAAATCGTCGGAATACCCAAAATGACACATTCTCGAAGAACCGTATATTCTTCTTGCTGATCAACGATAATTACAATATCGGGCAATCCCGTCATATATTTGATCCCACCCAAATATGTTTGCAAGGTAGATAACTTTCTCTTCAACATTGCTGCATCTCCTTTGGGGAGACGATTGAGTTTCCCCATCTTTTGTTCTGCTCTTAAGTCCCTGAACTTCTGAAGTCTTGTTTCTGTAGTAGACCAATTCGTTAACATACCACCAAGCCATTTTTTATTAACATAATGACATCGAGCCCTTATTGCTGCTGATGCTACTAAATCCGCTGCTTTCTTTTTGGTGCCAACGATTAAGAATTTTTTTCCCCTACTTGCTGCATCAAAAACTAAATCGCAGGCTTCTGATAAAAAACGAGCAGTTATAGTAAGATTTGTAATATGAATACCTTTACGCTTTGCAGAGATGTAAGGAGCCATTCTAGGATTCCATTTATTAGTACCATGACCAAAATGAACTCCTGCTTCCATCATTTCTTCCAAATTGATGTTCCAATATCGTCTTCCCATTTTCCCACACTTTCTCTTTTTCTTTTTTTTTTTTCAAAGAGATTCAGTACCTTGTGAAATAAATAATTGTTCCGACGGAACCTTCTACCAGGATTGACCATTAATCTACGACCCAAACCATGAATTTAATTCTTTCTTTTTTATTTCATTGATTGATTACGAAATCCATAATCGGACCAGAGAGTTAAAGTAAAAAGAAAAAGAATGAACCTATTGTTAGGAATTAGTAAATTACATTACGTAAATGATTGGTCTGATGTCTCATGGAAAGTGTTTGGAGCACAAGAACAAAATAATTCTCTATGGTGTAACAAAATATCTCCCATTTCCAACTCGAATAGATTCTTCCTTTTGATTTTCAAATGAATGTTTTTGTCTTGCTTTGAACGATGTACTAATTTTTTGAATCCGGTACCAACCGGTATAATTCCCCCCAGAACAACGTTCTCTTTCAGGCCTTTCAACCAATCAATACGACCTCGTAGAGCAGCTTTTGCTAAAACTCGAGCAGTTTCTTGAAAACTCGCTTCGGATATGAAACTTTGAGTATTCAGAGATGACTTCGTTATTCCCAATAAGATTGCCCGATAACAGATCGCTTCGTCCAAAACACGCCCTGCTCGCTCTGCTCGCAACAATCCAATAAATTCCCCAGGTAAAAAGACATTAGACATTCCATCTTCTGAAACCAAAACTCTTGATGTTACTTGACGTACAATAATCTCTATATGTCTATTATGGATCTGCACCCCCTGGGATCGATAAACCTTTTGGATCTTATTAACCAAAGAGATACGACTTTGGGCTATGGTTAGTTCAGCTCCAATAAAGAATCCCCAGGGGATCCCAAGAATCCTTCGGATACGGTCGTCCCAACCTTCAACTCTTCTTTCGAGGTTCATCGATATTGAATCAATTGAACGAACTTCTAAGATTTGTTCCACTTTTGGAAGACCTTGCGTTATGTCACCAGATCTCGATTTTTCATATATAAATGTAATTAATGTATCTCCTTCATAAAAGGTTTCACCATAATGGCCATGGACAGTTGCTCCTGGAGTGACCAAATAGGGCTTAGCGGATCTTATAACTAAAGAATCAACATGAACAATGAAAATTTGACCAGATTTTTTTATGTGTGATCCGTATTTCAATAGACATACATTTTCACAAAGGAATTGTCCAAGGCTAATTATTGTCCATGCCTCTTCAAAAGAATCGTGATGGAGAAAACACCAATTCAAATGGAATGAATTCCAAATGATGTTACTGAATGGATCGGGATTATAAATACTACTATTTTCATCTAGGAAACAGTATTGAAATGGACGTACTTGAAGCACTTGGAAAGTCTGTTGATATTTTTCAAGTAAAAAATATTTCTTTAAAAAGACTTGATTATAAGTTCTTAAATAGTAAGATGAACGAAGATTTACTATTTTAGGCACAATAGTACCTAAAGGACCCAAAAAATCCCTAATTGGAGTCAGGGGATCCGATTCTTTTGTCGCATTATTATATCTCGAAGTATTGAAGGGGCCGATTCGAAAACAATTGGATGATGACAAAATTATGAAAGATTGGCATTCCTTATTTCGATTCAACAACGTACCAAGAGTTTCTTGATGTTGGGAAAATAATTGAATCTTCGGCTTGGAATCAAAAGGATTTATATCGGCACGATCTAATTCATTATTGGAAATCAATCCTGAACCTGCCGTATCATACCTTTTTTCGGTATACGAAATAGTGGATTTTACTAACTCAATTCGGATGAAATCACGAAGCAGATCATTTGCCCTTATTTCAACAAAAGAAGCATGAACCTCTTCTTCTATAGAACTCTTTTTTTCTTGTTCTTGGTCCCAAGTCAATACTAAGCAAGCCCGAACTAATTGAATACTTGTGTGAGAAATTCCTCGAATTGACTTGCCATTTCCATAAAGTATATAATTGACAATTCGAAGTTGTACATTATCCTTTTCCTGCAAGAGATCCTGAGAGAAAAGTGTTGCTAAATTTATCCCATCAGCTATCTCATATGTGACTACGGGCCGAACCAAAACAAAATACTTTTTTTTGGTAGGTGTAATTCGTTGGACATAGATCCAATTTTTCAATTTTTTTGATCCTTTAGAATTCTTTTTTTCCATTCCTGGTGGTATCAAAACGCCACTGTGCCTAGATATTTTATCCACCTCTCCAGAAAAATGAATATCTCCAGAAAAGATTTTCAGTTCCATACTTTTTTTTTTTCTCTCCACTCGGACTAATCCACCTACTCGACTTCTTGTATTCATATTTAAAGCAAGTCGTGTATCTACTCCAATGATACTATTGTTCCGGACCATTATGGGCGAAGATCCGGGTAAGATATGCACTTCCTCGGGAATGAAAAAAAAGCGATCTACTTTCATTTGCATTTGGTATTTCGGACTAAATTCTTTTGCTCCTCGATACTCAATAAAATCCTCTTTTTTTACGATTGAATCTACTTCGACAATCCCATATTTAGTAATTCCCGAGCTGCTTCTTCTGTATCGCGGATCATCAAAATAAGCAAGAATACTATTTCTACGTAAAATACCATTTATAGGTATTTTAATCGAAATACCAAAACAGGGTTTTAGTTTCTTTTCTTGTTCTTGATCATATTGTAAGGGAATCACGAATCTATTTCTTCGCTTTTTAGCCAAGGAATTCTCTTGACGAATAGAAGTAGAAGGCTCTATGAGATTCCAATGACCCTTGGATATGATTTGATAAGGTTTTGAATAGTCAAGAATTTCCCTATCTTTTTTACCAAAGGTATCCAACAATTTATGTCTTGCTTGATCATTAGTCAGTGAGAGATCAAAGATATATCTTTCTTCGAGAGAAAAAGAATTAGCATTCATTTGATCTTGATCCTTGTGGAGTGAAAAAGACACTATATTGGATCTGCATAGACCTCCTGCTAATATCCATAAATGACTTGTTTTTGGTAATAGATGAACATTACTATATGGATATTCGGGCGCATGATAGCCATCAGTACTCCAGTGCATTTCTCCTTCTGACTCAGAATAAATATGTTTTTGAACCCTTTCTTTAAAATGAAAAGTAGACGTTCCGGCACGAATCTCGGCAATCACTTGTTCTGATTCTACATATTGATCATTTTGAACTAAAATCAAACTTTTTGTTGGAATATTCACATTATGTAGAATATCTCGACTCTCAATAGTTACATACAAGTCTATAAAACATAGAAAAGCAGGATGCCCATGACGGGTACGTGTGGGATGAACCAAATCCTCATCAAATTTGATTTTTCCATTAGAGGGAGCTCGTACATGTTCCGCAGTACCACCTGTGAATACTCCGCCGGTATGAAAAGTTCTTAATGTTAGTTGAGTCCCCGGTTCCCCAATTGATTGACCCGCAATAATGCCTACGGCTTCTCCCAACTCGACCAGGTCACCATGAGTAGGACTCCGGCCATAACATAATTGACAGATCCAAGATGTACTCCTGCAAGT